AATAAACTCTACCCATCTATAAAATAGATGGGGGATATCCGGGTGAGATGGATAAAAAAATATGTATTATGATTTAGACTAGAAATGAATATGCATGTCGATTCATATCTTTATCTTTCAATTTATAGAAGAAGCTCATACACATGAATCATGTGCCAGGAACCAGATTTGAACTGGTGACACGAGGATTTTCAGTCCTCTGCTCTACCAGCTGAGCTATCCCGACCATTCCCAATGTATCATCCTTATTTTATTAGATGACTGGGGTCTATGTCAATAAAAAGAAAGTATGAAAGAAGATTACCAACTTTTATCCAGGTACTGTAATTTCTTGGATCTTCAAAAAGATGTTCATTTGTATGTGTATCATACGTATCTCACAAGACTTGTGTAAGATGGATGAAAGGCGTTTCCAGTCAAATCCGTTTGTAAAACAATAGAGTGAATGATAAAGATGAGGAATTTGGAACCACTAACTAAAATAGATATAGGAGAAATCGTTGGGATGTCAAATAGGCTTTTGGGGATAGAGGGACTCGAACCCTCACGATTTTTAAAGTCGACGGATTTTCCTCTTACTATAAATTTCATTGTTGCCGGTATTGACATGTAGAACGGGACTCTATCTTTATTCTCGTCCGATTAATCAATTCTTTAAAAGATCTATCAGACTATGGAGTGAATGATTTGATCAATGAATATTCGATTCTTTCTTCTATGTGGAATCAATTAAAACCAACTCTTCTTTTTTTTCATAAAAACAGAATATATTAGTAATTAATCATTTGATATGATAAAGTATTCAATACAAATGTACTTTCACACTTTATGAGAAAGATTCTTCGACCAAAGGAGTCAACTCCATATGTTAGAACAGCTTCCATTGAGTCTCTGCACCTATCCTTTTTTCTTTTTCAACTTTTGTTTTCGGAAAACCGGATTTGGCTCAGGATTGCCCATTTTTATTAATTCCGGGGTTTCTCTGAATTTGAAAGTTGTCACTTAGTAGGTTTCCATACCAAGGCTCAATCCAATTAAGTCCGTAGCGTCTACCAATTTCGCCATATCCCCCTTTCCTTTTTTTAGATTAGGATCCTCATTGTGGTGTCCTTCCTCCCTCTCCTCTTTTCTTTCATTTCTATTTCTACTGTAACCGCCGAATTCATTAGATACCGATTCCTATCTCGAAAAAGTTTTTTGATTTATTACCTATCTTTTTTTATAGGAGACTCCTATGTTGGTCCAATCAAATATGATTTTATCATTTCTGGATCCGCAATTCAATATATATGGGTATATACCACATAGATATGTATATATCTTTCTCTTCCTGTCACTTTTTCCCTGCAATTTGTAATACTTAAACGGTCGATTCTTTTTTTTTGTTTTAACTTCCACCTTTACGAATGAAAGCGGAGGAATGTCTCATTAGTTATAAGTTCAAATTCTATTAAACTAAAATTATTCGACTCGAAATAAACTAAATAGAAATCTAAATCAAAACACAGAAGTGTAAGAAAAAGAATTTAAAATGACATTTGAATTCAAAAATGAAAAATAAAATTTGACTATCACTATCTAATTAGAATTCTGATAAATAGAAATTATATATAATGATATATGAATCCTTATTTGAAATTAGCTATTCTTTTCTAGATTCATATAGTATAGATTATGAATAACTAAGAAATACTATTTAATAAATAAGATTTATAGGATTCCTATGTATATAAAATTATAAAATATACAATGTTATTATGTAGGCCCGCTTAGCTCAGAGGTTAGAGCATCGCATTTGTAATGCGATGGTCATCGGTTCGATTCCGATAGCCGGCTTTTCCCATTTTTTGATTCCCAATTTTACATGATTGAGACTTTGAAATCAAAGAATATTGAAAAAGAAAAAGTATTTCCTCCCTTTTCTCAAAAGTTAAGAATTTATTAACTTATAGGAATTTCCTGTCAGGAAAAGGATTTTTTTCTATATAATAGAAAGGGCAAAGGGCTTGGATATTTATCCAATTCATCTCATTCTTCTTTATAGTACAAGTACACTACTTCAGTAAACTTCGCTTCATTTAGTTCAGTTTTAGTTTAGGGTTGTTATTTTGTAAAATATAATTTTTTTAATATATATTTTAAATATTTTAAAAATAAAAAATCAATATAAATAAGAATTCCATTTATTCTAAATTAAGGAGTCTTTATGTCACGTTATCGAGGACCTCGTTTCAAAAAAATACGCCGGCTGGGGGTTTTACCAGGATTAACTAATAAAAGGCCTAGAGCCGTAAGTGATCTTAGAAACCAATCGCGTTCCGGGAAAAAATCTCAATATCGTATTCGTCTAGAAGAAAAACAAAAATTGCGTTTTCATTATGGTCTTACAGAACGACAATTACTTAAATATGTTCGTATCGCCAGAAAAGCCAAGGGCTCAACAGGTCAAGTTTTACTACAATTACTTGAAATGCGTTTGGATAACATTCTTTTTCGATTG